AAATGCATTATTTTAATAGTGTAAATAAGCGCATTTTGGGCCCTAAATAAACTACTAGAGGTTTTCCTGTTTCCGGGGGTTTTCAGGAGTCTTAGTGATCTCTCGAGTTTTGGGGGGTAGGGGGGTTTTACGCGCAGAAACCGGGGGTCATATCAGGTATCTCTCTATTGAAAAAGCACTATTTATGCTCTTGAGATTATGATATGCAGTTCTTATGTAATATCTTTCCAACACACATACTTATTACCTGCTTCATTCGTTATGAGCTCACGCTTGTTAGTTATTACCGTGTGCACTCTGAAATGCCAATTGAAAGGAAAAAAAAAAAAGAGAACCCCTTGCCCGATGGAGTGAACGCCCGGCATGCTGGGTCATCTCGCTTTTGTACTCCAACATTAACTTATGTAAGCGTCGATGAAAGTGCGGGGAGTAATATCAATCAATGGCCCTGAAGTAGGAACCAAATGCCAGGAATAGTGCACTGTGTGTGACCCCCACGAATACTTGTCCCTCACCTTCAATAACCGTTAGCAATATAGAAATCAACTGATGGTCGGTTCTTACTACATCGCTTACTGCGATATGACGAGATGTGGGGTAAACGTATAACTTAACTTATGGATGAAATGTGTTCGGTCTTAAATTTCGCCTGTACCAAATATTTAAAATGTTAGGTATATCTCTACTTGGTTTGTATAAACCTTAGTTTATATGGTGTTATATGAGGGTTGTAATACTAGATATGTTGATTATACATGTATATGTCCTAGAATGCCATTGAAATGGTGAATATAAATTAATGGTGATATTACATACATGCACTACGCACACATTGTGGTGTAGTACATACGCGCAAAGAATAGTTTAGCTTAGAATCCTAGCTTTGGGAGCCAGGGGTGGGAGTTAGAATCTCCTTTCTTTGAGCAGTAGGGAGGACTTTAACCTCCGACATCCGGCTTACAAGACCGGCGCTCTTACGCTGAGCTACTAGTGCACGACCATCCAAGGGCCTTATTTTCCGCCCAGCCCGCCAGCGGAGAGAGGATGAGAAAGAGGGAAAAATATAAGACGGATGCGACTTGGCCAATAATAATGTACGGGTGTTCTACAGGCATGCCCCCGATTCATGTCAAGATGGCGACGTCTGCGATAAGAGTTCAAAATAGGAATTGTGTGACCGGGCGGAAGGTTAGGCCCCGCTGCTTAGAGGTGTGGAGAATGGGGACAACTATAAGTACAAGGATGGAGGCAAGGAGGGCTAAAACTCCGCCTAGTTTGTTGGGGATGGAGCGTAGGATTGCATAGGCAAACAGAAAGTATCATTCGGGCTTGATGTGGGGCGGAGTAACCAAGGGGTTTGCCGGGGTAAAGTTGTCAGGGTCTCCCAAGAGATTTGGTGAAAATAGAGCGAGGGCTGTGAGGCCAATAAGCAGGGCTGCAAAGCCCAGAAGGTCTTTATATGAAAAGTAGGGGTGAAATGAGATCTTGTCAGCATCTGAGTTCAGGCCCAGAGGGTTATTCGAGCCCGTCTGGTGTAGGAAGATAAGGTGGACGAAAGTGGCTCCTGCAACAACGAATGGGAATAGGAAGTGGAAGGCAAAAAAGCGGGTTAGAGTAGCGTTATCGACTGAGAAGCCCCCTCAAATTCATTGAACGAGAGAACTACCGATATAGGGAACTGCGGAGAGAAGGTTAGTAATGACTGTTGCCCCTCAGAACGATATTTGTCCTCAAGGCAAGACATAGCCAACGAAAGCAGTCATCATCACAAGAAGGAATAGGATAACCCCCAGGTTCCATGTCTCCTTATAAAGGTAAGAGCCGTAGTATAGCCCACGGCCGATGTGTATGTAAAGGCAGATAAAGAAGAAGGAGGCTCCGTTAGCATGTAGGTTGCGGATGAGCCATCCGTAGTTGACGTCCCGGCAGATGTGCCCGACGGAAGAGAAGGCAGTTGCGATATCGGAGGTGTAGTGTATGGCTAAGAAAAGTCCTGTTAGGATCTGAATAATTAAGCAGAGGCCTAGTAGGGAACCAAAGTTTCATCACACTGAGATATTGGAGGGGGCTGGTAGGTCTACCAGAGCATCATTTGCAATTTTTAGTAGGGGGTGAGTTTTTCGTAGGCTTGCCATTAAAGGTTCTTGTAGTTGAATAACAACGGTGGTTTTTCATGCCATTAGTCCTGGTTAAAGTCCTGGCAGGAATTATGACCTATATTATGTCTTTGTTCTTATTAGGGCTGGTGTTGGGGTTGGTTGCCGTGGCTTCTAATCCCTCCCCCTATTTTGCTGCTTTGGGGTTAGTAGTTGTAGCGGGAATGGGGTGTGGTGTTCTTGTGGGCCATGGGGGCCCCTTCTTGTCGTTGGTCCTCTTTCTAATTTATTTAGGGGGGATGCTAGTGGTATTTGCATATTCAGCAGCTTTGGCCGCTGAGCCCTTCCCGGAAGGGTGAGGGAGCCGCCCAGTTGTAGCATACATGGTTTTGTATGTACTTGGGGTGTGCTTGGCCTCTAGTGCGGTGTGCGGGGGATGGTACGAGTCGTCTTGGGTTCCGGCTGATGAGCTGGGGGATTTTAGTATGTCTCGTGGAGACATTGGAGGGGTAGCCCTAATATACTCTTTAGGAGGGGGGATACTGGTGATCAGTGCATGGGTGTTGCTTCTAACGCTATTTGTTGTCTTAGAATTAACGCGGGGGCTTAGTCGAGGGACTCTTCGAGCGGTCTAATAGGTGGCTATAAGAAGGGCGAGGGTAAGAGAAAGAAGGAATAAGGCTAGGTAGGTTTTAATCAAGCCCTGTTGTGTATTACTTGTGGTAGTTACCAAAGGAATGTTGGAGGAAACGACAGCTTTAGGGCCAATTTTCTCAATTCAGGTTTGGTCCAGTATTTGGCTAGCAACTGTTTGTCCCAACACAAGGTTGAGTTTAGGGGCGGCCCGGTGAATAATAGATGGGAAAAATCCGAGTATGTTAGAGAAGTGGTGGGGGGCTAAGTACGGTGTTTTTTGGAATTGCTTACTTGTGAGGGAGGCTAGTTCTAGGGCGAGAATAAGGCCAGTAATTGTTACTAGAAGGGCGGCTAGTTTGAGGAGAGGAGGTATGGTCATGATTGGGGTTTTTAGTGGGACAATGCTTGAGGTAATTAAAAGGCCAGCAACGATGCTTCCCCATGCGAGGCGCTTAATCGGATTAATTACTGCTGGGTTATTTTCATTAATAGGGGAGAGTGAGTTAAATCGGGGGTGCCCCATAGATACGAAGAAGACCACCCGAAGGCTATAGATTGCTGTAAAGGAGGTGGCTAGAAGGGTGAGGACAAGGGCTCAGGCGTTTAGGTGGGATGTGTTTAGGGCCTCAATAATTGCGTCTTTTGAGAAGAAGCCCGCAAGGAAGGGGGTGCCCGTAAGGGCAAGGCTTCCGATTGTTAGACAAGAGGAGGTGAAGGGGGTAAGGTGGTGCATGCCCCCCATTTTACGAATGTCTTGCTCGTCATTTAGGCTGTGGATTACTGACCCGGAGCAGAGGAAAAGTATTGCTTTAAAAAAGGCGTGGGTACAAATGTGCAAGAAAGCTAGCTGGGGCTGGTTAAGTCCAATAGTCACTATCATCAGGCCCAGCTGGCTTGATGTTGAGAAGGCAACAATTTTCTTGATGTCATTCTGGGTTAAAGCGCATGTGGCGGTAAATAGGGTGGTTAGGGCCCCCAGGCAGAGGCAGGTGGTTAAGGCGGTTTGATTACCCTCTAGAAGAGGGCTCATACGGACGAGCAAAAAAATTCCAGCAACAACCATGGTGCTGGAGTGTAGTAGGGCAGAGACCGGCGTAGGACCTTCCATGGCAGAGGGAAGCCAGGGGTGAAGGCCAAACTGGGCGGATTTGCCGGTGGCGGCAACAATTAGCCCTAGAAGTGGGAAAGTAAGATCAAAGTCCTTAGAGGTTGCAAAGATCTGTTGTATTTCCCACGAGTTTAGGTTCATGGCTATCCATGCTATGGCGAAGATTAAACCGATGTCCCCGACACGGTTGTAAACAACGGCTTGAAGAGCGGCGGTGTTAGCATCACCTCGCCCGTATCACCACCCAATAAGGAGAAAAGACATGATGCCGACTCCCTCCCACCCGATAAACAATTGAAATATATTATTGGCTGTCACTAGAACAACCATAGCAATAAGGAAAACTAGAAGATACTTGAAGAACCGGTTTATGTTGGGGTCTGCATGCATATACCAAGATGCAAATTCGAGGATGGACCATGTAACATAGAGGGCGATAGGTGTAAAAATAATTGAATAGTGGTCAAATTTAAGGCTAATGTTAATATCAAAGCAGGTTGTGTTTATCCAGCTTCAAGAGGTGACAATCGTTTCCGCCCCTTCATTAAAGAACAAAAATAATGGGAGGAGGCTGATAAAGAAGGCCAGCTTTACTGCCGATTTAACATGCGAGACAGCCCAGCTAGGAGCCTGAGTACGAGGGGAAAGGGTTGAAAGTACGGGGTAGGCCAATAGCGCAAAAATAAGGATTAGGCTGGAGGTTATTATCAGTGAAGTGGGGTGCATAGCTACTACTTGGATTTGCACCAAGAGTTTTTGGTTCCTAAGACCAATGGATGAGCTGTTATCCTTTAGAAGCGGTTCGAGTGAGCCCTGGGGTTCAACCAAGGTCGCGGAGATTAGCAGTCTTCGTTGCTAGCGAGCCTCTCTCGGTGGACAAGGGGGCTCTAACCCCTGTCTTTAGAATCACAATCTAATATTTTTCTTAAACTATATCTACATGCGGCTCACCCTCAGATTAGCTCAGGCTTCAGAACAAGCAGAAGTAGTGGAATAAGATGAAGGGCTATAAGAAGGTGCTCTCGTGTGTGAGAGGGGTCTAGTGCAATAATATGTGTTGGAAGAGGGCCTCGTTGAGTCATAAGGAATATATAGAGGGAGTAGCTTGCGGTAATAAGGGTTCCTGCCCCCGTTAATACGAGGGTTCATCAGGACCAGTTAAACATAGAGGTAATAATCATGATCTCGCCCATAAGATTGGGCAAGGGAGGGAGTGCTAGGTTGGCAAGACTTGCAACAAATCATCATGTGGTCATTAGCGGAAGTACTATTTGCAGGCCTCGAGCTAAAAGCATGGTTCGGCTGTGGGTTCGTTCATAGTTTGTGTTAGCAAGGCAGAAGAGTGCTGAGGATGCGAGGCCATGGGCAATTATAAGAATTAAAGCTCCGCTGAAACCCCAGGGGGTTTGGATAAGAATACCACCGACGACCAAGCCTATGTGGCTCACGGAGGAATAGGCGATGAGGGATTTTAAATCTGTTTGACGGAGACAGATTGAACCGGTTATGATTACCCCTCAAAGGGCAAAAACGATAAAGGGGTAGCTCAGTTCCTGAGTTAGGGGGTCTAATATAACAACTATTCGGATCATTCCGTAACCTCCTAGCTTTAACAGAACGGCAGCAAGGACTATTGAGCCGGCAACAGGGGCTTCAACATGCGCTTTGGGAAGCCAGAGGTGGACGCCGTACAGTGGCATTTTTACCAAAAATGCAAGAAGGCACCCTGCCCACCATAGTTTGTCCCCGTAAGATGTAAGTTGAACTGGGTCTGAGTACTGAAGGGTCAGCAATGATAGGGTGCCAGCGCTGTTTTGAAGGAGAAGGAGGGCGACTAATAGGGGCAGGGACCCAGCTAAAGTATAAAAAAGAAAGTAGATACCTGCGTTCAGCCGCTCGGTCTGATTGCCCCAGCGGGTGATAATAATTAGCGTGGGGATAAGAGTAGCTTCAAATATAACATAAAATATAATAATTTCGGTGGCCCCAAAGGCTATAATAAGAAAAATCTGAAGGGAGGTAAGTAGGGTAATGTATGTTCGTTGTCGATTTAGTGGTTCAAGCGTTGTGTGGTTCTGGCTCGCTATAATTATAAGGGGAAGCAGCCAACAAGTCAGGACAAGAAGTGGTGTAGACAGGGGGTCTGTTGCTATGTAGCCATTAAGGCTGGACCAGCCTGTCTCGGATATGTTTACCAGTCAAGATAGGCTGAGCAGTGCAATAACTAGGCTTTGCGTAAGAGTTGTGGGCCACAGTCACTTGGGTTTAACTATTCAAGTGGTGGGGATTAGCATAAGAGTAGGGATTAAGATTTTTAGCATTGTAGGAGGTTCAGGCTTTGTAGGTGGTCTGTGCCGTGGGTTCGCGCGGTGGCTACTAACAGGGCTAGGCCAGCACTTGCTTCACAGGCCGAAAATGCTAGTAAAAGCATGGGGGCTGCGGAAAAATTTGTGGCCCCCAACTGTAAAGTCCACAGGGAGAGGGCAATAAATAAAGAAAGCATTATACCTTCTAAGCAGAGAAGGGCGGAAAGTAGGTGGGTGCGATGAAAAGCTAGGCCAGTCAGTCCTAGTATAAAAGCCGATGAGAAGGCAAAGTGAACGGGGGTCATTAGGTAATTATGGACTTTAACCATAAGTGTTTGAGCCGAAATCAAAGGTTTTTCTTAAACTAATTGCCTATTCGGCTCATTCTAGGCCACCTTGAAGCCACTCGTAGATCAGCCCCAAAGTAAGGAGAACTAAAACTGTAGTAGCCCACAGGAATGTAAATAACGGGGACGCTAGCTGATCCCCCCAGGGCAGGGGAAGTAAGAGGGCAATCTCTAGGTCAAACAGCAAGAAGAGAATTGCGACTAGAAAAAAACGTAGTGAAAAGGGGAGTCGGGCTGACCCGAGGGGGTCAAATCCGCATTCATAGGGGGAGAGCTTTTCGTGATCAGGGGTCATCTGGGGAAGTCAAAAGGACACAATGGCCAAAATAACGGAGAGAGCTGCGGTAATAGTAATCACAGTTGTAACTAAATTCATTATCTTTCCTTGGACTTTAACCAAGACCGGGTGATTGGAAGTCACTTATACTAACTTAGTACTAGAAAGATTAGGACCCTCATCAGTAGATGGAGATGTATAGGAATAGTCAGACGACGTCTACGAAGTGTCAGTACCAGGCGGCTGCTTCAAATCCGAAGTGATGCTCGGATGTAAAATGATAACGAATTTGACGGAGCAGACAAACTGCAAGGAAGGAGGAGCCAATGATGACATGAAGTCCGTGGAAGCCGGTGGCCACAAAGAAAGTAGATCCGTATACGCCGTCTGCAATTGTGAATGGGGCTTCATAGTACTCTATGCCCTGCAGGAAAGTAAAATAAAATCCGAGGAGGATTGTTAGTGTGAGGGATTGAATGGCTTGCTTCCGCTCACCTTCCATAATGCTATGATGGGCCCATGTGACGGTAACGCCGGAGGCAAGAAGAACGGCTGTATTAAGCAGGGGTACTTCAAAGGGGTCAAGCGTGGTGATGCCTGTGGGTGGCCAGCATCCGCCCAGTTCAGGTGTGGGGGCGAGACTTGCGTGGTAGAAAGCCCAGAAGAACCCCAGGAAAAAGAAAACTTCTGAGGTGATGAAGAGAATTATTCCGTAGCGAAGCCCCTTTTGAACTGGGGGTGTGTGGTGGCCCTGAAAGGTGCCTTCTCGTACGATGTCTCGTCATCACTGATATATAGTGAGAAGAAGAAGAACTGTTCCAAGGGTCATCAGGGTTGTGGACTGGAAGTGGAACCAGGTTGCGAGACCTGATGTCATCAATAGGGCAGCAATTGCGCCTGTTAAAGGTCAGGGGCTGGGGTCAACTATGTGGTAGGGGTGTGCTTGATGGGCCATTAAACGTTTTCTTGAAGATAAAGTGTTAGGAGGAGAACAAATACGTAGGCCTGAATCATGGCTACTGCAATTTCCAACAGGGTTAAGAGAACAAGAACTGTTGAGGTTAGAAGGGCCACGGCAGGCATTAGGGGCAATAGAACGAAGGCAGCTGTAGCAATTAGTTGAATAAGAAGATGGCCGGCTGTTAAATTTGCCGTCAGCCGAACTCCAAGGGCCAGAGGGCGGATAAATAAGCTAATTGTCTCAATAATAATAAGTACTGGAATTAGGGGGCCTGGTGTGCCTTCTGGCAGAAGATGACCTAATGCATGGGTTGGTTGGTTTCGTATCCCGATAATCACTGTTGCAAGTCAGAGGGGGGTTGCAAGGCCTAAGTTGAGGGAAAGCTGGGTGGTAGGTGTAAAAGTGTAGGGGAGAAGGCCAATCATGTTTAGAGTAATTAAGAAAATTATCAAAGAGGTTAAAAGGGCGGCCCACTTGTGTCCTCCGAGGCTTAAGGGGAGAAGAAGCTGTTGTGTAAAGCGGTTAATAAATCAACCTTGAAGAGCGAGGAAACGGTTATTTAACCACCGGGCGGTGGGTGTGGGGTATAAAATCCAAGGGAGGGTTAAGGCGAGGGCCATTAGAGGAATTCCTAGGTATGTGGGGCTCATAAACTGGTCAAAGAAGCTTAGTGTCATGGTCAGGTTCAGGGTTCTGTTTTAGGCTTCTCGGTGCTCTGAAGCGTTGGTTCGTTTGGGAAAGTGTGAGCCAACACCTTTGGGGGAATAATGGTTAAAAAAACTAATCATGAAAAGACTAGGATTGCAAATCAAGGCGCGGGGTTGAGTTGAGGCATGTCGCTAGGGGTGGTTGGGAGGCACCAATCTTTAGCTTAAAAGGCTAACGCTAGGCCCTATTTAGCTTCTTAGCGAGGCGTCTTCAAGTATTCGGGACGATCAGTTTTCAAAGTGCTCTAGGGGGACTGCTTCAACTACAATAGGTATAAAGCTGTGATTTGCACCACAAATCTCAGAGCATTGGCCATAGAAAACACCTGGTCGGGAGGCAATGAAAGCGGTTTGATTTAATCGGCCTGGAACTGCGTCCATTTTAACACCGAGGGCTGGAACGGCCCATGAGTGAAGGACGTCATCGGCGGAGACTAAAACTCGGATGGGGGACTCTACGGGGATAACTATTCGATGGTCTGCCTCTAGGAGACGAAACTGGCCGGGGGTCAGATCTTGTGTGGGGATTATATATGCGTCGAATCCGAGGTCTTCGTAGTCTGTGTATTCGTAGCTTCAGTATCACTGGTGGCCTACGGCTTTAATTGTAAGAAGGGGGTTGTTAATCTCATCTATGAGGTAAAGAATGCGGAGAGAGGGGAGGGCAATGAGAATGAGAATAATTGCTGGGAGAACAGTTCAAATGATTTCAATTTCTTGGGAATCTAAGATATACTTGTTGGTTAGTTTGGTGGAAACTATAGCCACAATAATGTAAAGCACTAAAGTGCTAATTAAGAAGACAATTATTAAGGCGTGGTCATGAAAATGAAGAAGTTCTTCTATTACAGGTGAAGCTGCATCTTGAAATCCTAGCTGTGAGGGATGGGCCATTGGGGGGGGGGGGGGCAAGACACGCGGGAATTTAACCCACAATTCTGCCTCGACAAGGCGGCGTAATGTACCTTTTTACTAGTGTCTTATAAAGAAAGTGACAGAGCGGTTATGTGGTTGGCTTGAAACCAACCCATGGGGGTTCGACTCCTCCCTTTCTCGTTAGTTTGACTGAACTTGAACAAATGCAGGCTCCTCAAAAGTGTGGTAAGGGGGAGGGCAGCCGTGTAGTCACTCCACATTAGTTGTTGTAAGTTCCACTGCCAAGACTTCTCGTTTAGCGGCAAATGCTTCCCAGATGATAAACAGGAACATAATTACTGCTACTAAAGAGATTAGGGAGCCAATTGAGGAGACGGTGTTCCACAGGGTGTAGGCATCTGGGTAGTCTGAATACCGACGGGGTATTCCAGCAAGCCCCAGGAAGTGTTGAGGGAAGAAGGTTAAGTTGACACCCGCGAACATCACTCCGAAATGGATTTTTGTTCAAGTACTGTGAAGGGTGTACCCTGAAAACAGGGGGAATCAGTGTACGAAGCCAGCAACAATAGCAAAGACGGCCCCCATAGATAGAACGTAGTGGAAGTGGGCGACTACGTAATAAGTATCATGAAGTACGATGTCGAGGGAGGAGTTGGCAAGAATAATTCCCGTTAGGCCTCCAACCGTAAAGAGGAAAATAAACCCGAGTGCTCAAAGAAGCGGGGTCTCCCACTTAATAGAGCCTCCGTGAAGGGTTGCAAGTCAGCTAAAGACCTTCACCCCCGTAGGAATTGCGATGATCATGGTGGCGGAGGTAAAATATGCACGTGTGTCTACGTCTATTCCGACTGTAAACATATGGTGGGCCCATACGATGAATCCTAGAAGACCGATGGCCATCATTGCCCACACCATCCCTATATAGCCAAAAGGCTCCTTTTTACCAGAATAGTAGGCAACAATATGTGAAATTATTCCAAAGCCAGGAAGAATAAGAATGTACACTTCAGGATGGCCGAAAAATCAGAACAAGTGTTGGTAAAGAATTGGGTCACCCCCTCCTGCCGGGTCAAAAAAGGTAGTGTTTAGATTACGATCTGTTAGGAGCATAGTAATCCCGGCTGCAAGCACGGGAAGTGAAAGGAGCAGAAGAACGGCGGTAATGAGTACGGATCAAACGAAGAGCGGTGTCTGGTATTGAGAAATGGCAGGGGGTTTTATGTTAATAATCGTTGTGATAAAATTAATTGCTCCAAGAATTGAAGAAATCCCTGCCAGGTGAAGAGAAAAGATTGTTAAATCAACAGAGGCCCCGGCGTGCGCTAAATTACCAGAAAGGGGCGGGTATACCGTCCACCCTGTACCAGCTCCCGCCTCAACCCCAGAAGAGGCAAGGAGGAGGAGGAAAGAAGGGGGGAGAAGCCAAAAACTCATGTTATTTATACGGGGAAACGCCATGTCTGGGGCCCCGATCATTAGGGGAATAAGTCAGTTTCCGAAGCCCCCGATCATGATTGGTATTACTATAAAGAAAATTATTACGAATGCATGTGCTGTAACAATTACATTATAAATTTGGTCGTCGCCTAGTAGGGCGCCGGGCTGGCTTAACTCTGCTCGAATGAGGAGGCTTAGAGCTGTGCCCACTATTCCGGCTCATGCACCAAATACTAGATAAAGGGTGCCAATGTCTTTGTGATTAGTCGAGAAAAATCAGCGTGTGATGGCCACAGGTAGGATGGCTGAGCGTTTAAGCGGTGGATTGTAGTCCCATAGACAGAGGTTTGAGTCCTCTTCTTACCAAGCCCTAAGGTGTTTAACACATAAGATTGCAAATCTTGAGAGGCAGACTAACCCCTGCTAGGGCTTTCCCCCGCCTTCTAAATGCTTGACAAGGCGGGGGAAAGTAGGTCGATGCCCGCTGGTTTGAGCGCTTAGCTGTTAACTAAGAATTTGCAGGATCGAGGCCTGCCGACCTAGAAAGGCTTTAGCTTAATTAAAGTGTCTGTTTTGCATGCAGGAGATGTGGGGTAGTGTCCCGCAAGTCTTATCAGGGGCTGGGAGATTTTCACTCCCGCTTAGGGCTTTGAAGGCCCTTGGTCTTGTGCTAGCCTAAGCCTCTTAAATGGTGAGTAGTGCTACGGCAGCTGGGGTTAGAGGGAGGAGAAGTAGAGCTGCTGTGGTTGAGGTAGCAACAGGCAAAGTAAGCTGCGAGCATGAAAAACGCCACGGGGTTACTCCCGTAATATTATTGGGGGATATAGTAAGAGCTATTGCATACGAGAGACGCAGGTAGAAGTACAGGCTAAGAAGGGCGGCTAGTGCAGCCAGTGTTGCAGTGACAGCGAGGTCCTGTTTGGCAAGTTCTTGTAAAATAAGCCACTTTGGCATAAACCCTGTGAGAGGGGGAAGACCGCCTAAGGAGAGTAAAATAAGAGGGGCGAGGGCTGTTAGAGCTGGGGCTTTTGCCCAAGAGGTGGCGAGTGTATTTATAGTGGTGGAAGCATTTAATTTGAATACAAGGAAAGTTGAAAAGGTTATAATGAAGTATGTAAGTAAGGCGAGGAGGGTTAAAGATGGGGAAAACTGTATAACAAGAATTATCCAGCCGAGATGAGCGATGGAAGAATAGGCAAGAATTTTCCGCAATTGGGTTTGATTTAGCCCGCCCCAGCCTCCAATAAGAGTAGAGGCAAGTCCAAGGATAATAAGAAGGGTGGAGTTGGCGGGCTGAATTTGCATGAGTAAAGCGAAAGGGGCTAACTTTTGTCAAGTAGATAGGATTAATCCTGTCGTAAGATCTAGTCCTTGAAGGACCTCAGGTAATCATGCATGAACGGGGGCAAGGCCCACCTTAAGTGCAAGGGCCAGGGTAATAAGGGTAATGGGAAGGGGGTGGGACATCTGCTGAATATCCCATTGTCCTGTTATTCAGGCGTTGGTGGTGCTTGCAAAGAGAAGTATAGCAGCCCCAGTGGCTTGTGTGAGAAAATATTTTGTGGTGGCTTCAACGGCTCGTGGGTGGTGGTGTTGCGCTATTAGTGGAATAATGGCAAGAGTGTTTATCTCAAGGCCCATCCATGCGAGGAGCCAGTGGGAGCTGGCAAAGGTGATTGTAGTTCCCAGGCCCAGACCAAAGAGTAGGGTGGCTAAGATGTAGGGGTTCATTAGCAAAGGAAGGAGTCTAACCAACATGTTTGGGGTATGGGCCCAAAAGCTTAATTAGCTGACTTTACTAGGAAGTGGTGTAGTGGAAGCACTAAGAGTTTTGATCTCTTCAGGTAGGGTTCGAACCCCTTCTTTCTAAGGAGCTGGGGGGACTTTAACCCTCATTGTTCACTCTATCAAAGTGGCCCTTTGCTTCAGGCACAGCTCCATGTCTACACTTGCGGGGGTAGTCCGGCAAAGGCAATGGGAAGGGCGAGATGTCAGATGACCAGGGCTAATGTAAGAGGGAGGAAGTTCTTCCAGATTAAATGCATTAGCTGATCGTACCGAAACCGTGGGTAGGAAGCTCGCACTCACAGGAAAACGACGGACAGAAGGGCTGCCTTAGTTATTAGGTTGATGGCGGTCAATTCTGGCAGGGAGGGGATGTGGGAGGCGCCTAAAAAGAGGGTGGCAGATAGCGTGTTTATGAGTAAGATGTTGGCATATTCTGCGAGAAAGAAAAGGGCGAAGGGGCCCCCTGCGTACTCCACATTAAAGCCTGAAACAAGTTCTGATTCACCTTCAGTGAGGTCAAAGGGTGCTCGATTAGTTTCAGCTAAAGTAGAGATATACCATATAGCTGCTAGAGGCCAGGCCGGCAGAATGAGTCACACACTTTCTTGGGCAACGTTAAAGGTCTGTAATGTAAAACCGCCCGTAAAGATAATAATGTTTAGAAGAATAAGGCCAAGACTTACTTCATAAGAAATAGTTTGGGCGACTGCTCGAAGGGCTCCAATAAGGGCGTACTTTGAATTAGATGCTCAGCCTGAGCCTAAAATGGAGTATACCGCCAGGCTGGATAAAGCAAGAATAAACAAAATTCCAAGGTTCAGGTCGATTACCGGGTAGGGGAGGGGCATGGGGGCCCACAGGGTAAGGGCTAGGGTGAGAGCTAATATGGGTGCAAGTAAAAACAAGACTGGGGAGGCGGTGGAAGGGCGAACGGGTTCTTTAATGAAGAGTTTAAGGCCGTCTGCAATGGGCTGTAAAAGTCCATAAGGCCCTACAATATTTGGACCCTTTCGTAGTTGTATGTAACCAAGTACTTTTCGCTCTAGAAGGGTGAGGAAAGCAACGGCCAGAAGAACAGGCACGATAAAGGTTAGAGGGTTAATAATGTGAGTAATGATTAGGGACATCATAGTTGAGGAGGGGATTTGAACCCCTGTAGAAAGGGCTTAGGCCTTTTGCAATTACCGGGCTCTGCCACGTCAACATGCCTTTATCTTAGGCAGGAGGGCATGCCCTTTTGCCTATTTTAGTTGTTTTCACTAGGTAAGGGGGAGGCGTGCCTGGAGCATGGGCCTCTTCTTCTCGGTCCTTTCGTACTAGAAAAAAGCATAGCATAGATAGAAACTGACCTGGATTACTCCGGTCTGAACTCAGATCACGTAGGACTTTAATCGTTGAACAAACGAACCCTTAATAGCGGCTGCACCATTAGGATGTCCTGATCCAACATCGAGGTCGTAAACCCCCTTGTCGATATGGGCTCTAAAAGAGGATTGCGCTGTTATCCCTAGGGTAACTCGGTCCGTTGATCGGCATTGCCGGATCTTGCTGGTCAGAATTTCTGTTTACTAGAGCTGTAGCTCTTAGTTGTAGGAGGGGTGCTCCCATTCCACGTGGGGGTTTTCTAATTCCCCGCGGTCGCCCCAACCAAAGACATTAGGACAGATTCCACCTGGTTTGCTCCTTTATTCAGGACTATTAACATGACCTGTCTTGGTGTCTAAAGCTCCATAGGGTCTTCTCGTCTTATGTTTGTATTCCCGCTTCTGCACGGGAAGATCAACTTCATTGACTGGAGAGAGGAGACAGTTAAGCCCTCGTTATGCCATTCATACAGGTCTTCATTTAAAAGACAAGTGATTGCGCTACCTTCGCACGGTCAAAATACCGCGGCCGTTAAACTAATAGTCACAGGGCAGGCGGGACCTCTTATTTATTAAGTTTGCAAGAGGCGATGTTTTTGGTAAACAGGCGAGGCTTTGATGTGTTTGCCGAGTTCCTTCTCTCTCTTTTAGCCTTTCCCTGTGGGCACACCTGTGTGGGGTTAACGGTTAATTCCTGAACGCTTTTCTTGTTGTTTAATCTATTATTCAGTGCCCTCTTTGATTGGGGCCGTTAATGGTCGGTGGGGTGTCCGTTCCGACGTACACGTGTGCAGGGAGAGAGCCAAAGGCTCTCTTATTACTCATATTAGCATAATCACTCCCATACAGGCATGGGATGGTTCAGTATGTTTAGGGGGATAAGATTATGTGATCAGAATAAGAAGGGTTGACGGTATATCCGAGCTTTAACGCTTTCTAAGGGGATGGCTGCTTTTAGGCCCACCCAAATATTTACCTTTGGTTTATTATGATCTTTACCCTCCTGATAAAGTTGTGTCTTGGTTCAAAGGGGCTGTACCCCCTTTGACTAACTCTCTCGGTTTCTTAAGCACATCAATAGGGGTTAGACTAAAGTGAAAAGAGAAGCCAGGAGGCTGAACTTCTATTCATTTCTTGAACAACCAGCTATAACTAGGTTCGGTAGGTCTGTCACCTCTACTCAAAGCTCCTCCCACTCTTTTGCCACAGAGACGGGTGTGCCCTATTAATAGGCTGTCTTGGAGTAGCTCACCCAGTTTCGGGATACCAAACTAAAGCACGCTTCGCTTGGGTTACACTTGCTAAATCATGATGCAAAAGGTACGAGTTTTGATCTCTGCTTTCTTAGGCTTCACTGGGTTGTTTCATTTCTCTTTCAGCATTCCCTTGCGGTACTTTCTCTATTGCGCCGGTGTCCCGTTTCTATCGCCTATACTAAGGGGGAAAAATGGTTTGTTTAATATAAATACTGGGGTACTTAGGGGTTATTAACAAGGGGGTGTTGAAGTTGTTTGAGCGGGCTAGCTATAAAGCTTCAGGGCGACCCGACTTGCACGGATGACTTCTCAGTGTAAGGGAGATGCTTTTCTATCTTAGCTACGCTCTGATTTTTCCAAGTGCACCTTCCGGTACACTTACCATGTTACGACTTGCCTCCCCTTTGCGATTATTATGGTTTAATTAATTAAGTTGGTAGGCTTGGGGAGAGTGACGGGCGGTGTGTGCGCGCTTCAGGGCCAATTTCAGCGGAACACTCTATTTCCTGCTTACTGCTAAATCCTCCTTCAGATGAACGTTTCAGTGCATCGTCCGTATTCGCTATGCTAGCGAATGTAGCCCATTTCTTCCCTTCCCATACGCTACACCTCGACCTGACGTTTTGGGTTCTACCAGTTTTGCTTACTATTTGACCTTCACAGGGTAAGCTGACGACGGCGGTATATAGGCGGGAAAAACAAGGAAAGGTGAGGTTGAACGGGGGTTATCGGTTCTAGAACAGGCTCCTCTAGGTGGATCTAAAGCACCGCCAAGTCCTTTGGGTTTTAAGCTAATGCTCGTAGTTCCCAGGCGGATAGTGGGTGTATAATACTATCAATGTTTAGGGCTAGGCATAGTGGGGTATCTAATCCCAGTTTGTGCCGTAGCTTTCGTGGGTTCAGACTAAATAAAGCCACCTTCGTGGTTGAACTTCTTACCTTCGGATGCGTATAACAGCCTGGAGGATGTTCGGCTTTAGTACAATTTTAACTTAACCACTCTTTACGCCGATGTCTGTCAACTTGGGCCTCTCGTATAACCGCGGTGGCTGGCACGAGTTTTACCGGCCCTCTTAGCTTTGACTAAGTCAAGTTTTCACTTAGGGCTTAATGTTTATCACTGCTGAGTTCCCTTGAGGGTGTGGCTAAGCAAGGCGTCGTGGGCTCACTAGGGTTGTGCCTGATACCAGCTCCTTGTTCCCGGACGGGGAGCTATTAGGGCATTCTCACAGGAGTGCGGATACTTGCATGTGTAAGTTTAGCTAAAGGTGATAGTAAAGTCAGGACCAAGCCTTTGTGCTTGCGGAGCTTTCTAGGGCCCATCTTAACATCTTCAGTGTTATGCTTTGGTTAAGCTACGCTAGC